CTTTGAAAATAATTACAACACACAAATATAAGATATTCTATTTTTACATAAAAATGTGTTCGCTCAAGAAAGACTCCAAAAGATATTGATCGTAAATAAGAAGATTGTTTACGAAGAAAAAGGAATAGATATTCGCATTCATATACATAATAATTATGTAAGAACCAAAAGAATCTTTTCTTCCTTTTTGAAAAGACGTAAATGGATTTTTTTGAAATAATGAGACTATTCAAATTATGATATTCGTGGAAAATTAATCGCAATAAATGCAAAGAAGGAACATCTTTGATCCAGCATTGAAGGATTTGAACCAAGATTTCCAGATGGATGGGATAGGGTATTAGTAGATCCGACACATAATTTAAATGTGATAATTTATCCTCTAAAAAGGGAAATATTGAATGAATAGATCGTAAATTCTGAGATTTTGGCAGTCTTTTTTCTTCAAGGGAAGATACTAATCGCGACGAGAATGGAATTTCCATAATGACTCCAAAACCTTCTGATACCATTTGAGAATAAAAATGATAAGAAAAAGAATTCTTGTGCCCCGAAAATCCATTTTGATTAAAATCCTTCACCGAAGAAATCAAATATTTCTGTTGATACATTCGAGTAATTAAACGTTTCACAAGTACTAAACTAAATTTATTGTCATAACCGAGAAATTCCACAGGTTCATAAAAAATAAAACTATTGAAGCTATGATAATGAGCAAGTGAGTAAATATACTCCTGAAGGAGTAGCGGATATAGGAAGTTTTGTTGCCGAAATCTCTCTTTTTTCAATATAAATATCCTTGTAATTCTGTCATTTAAATACATTTCTACTTTAACCAAAAAAGGGAGGCACTTCTTGTGTTATGAAATTATACATAGTGCAATATGGTCAGAACGGCGTATGCATATGTTGTATATAGTATATTGTTTCTCTTATAGTAAAATACTATTTATAAGAAAATAATAATAGAATAATAATATTCTTCTTATAATTATTTTCTAATTATTCTAAGAGATAATTTTAATAATCTAGTCTAGTATTAAAATCTAGTCTAGTATTAATATATACTATGCACTGTCTATACTTTTACTTTAAATTTTAAATAATATATACTTTTTATACTTTTATACTGTACTGTGATTAAAAATTATAATGATAATCTAAGAAGTAAAAAATTATATAATTATAGAAAAGTAAGAACAAATAAAGAATATACCCCGGAGACAAAGAGCCCAATCTACAGATCTTTTTTCTTTCCCTTTCTATCTAATTATCTAATTTGGTTTTCTTTTCCTTGTTAATATCACTAGAATAACAATAAAAGAAAGGGGTAAAAATCTTTTATTTTTGCAACCCAATCACTCTTTTGACTTTGGAAAGAAAACTTTTTTATCACTATACTATTTTTTATACACATCCGTCTCCAATCCACAATAAAGAATAATTAGGATTAATAAAAAAAAGAATCAAGGGTCTCACAAGAGAACCTTTTCCCACATCAGGCACTAATCTATTTTTAACGTATAATTAGTAATTTGATCGGGTAATCATTCAAATTAAGAAGGAAAGCTCGTTGCTTTTTTGTCTTACTTGAATTGGAGCCATAAGGCTCTATCCATTTATTAACTAGACCCAAAATACTTTAACTGAACTTTTTTAAAAATGTTCTAAAATCTAAAAAGAAAGATTCTCGTTCTATTTGTATTAAGAAATCTTCTTTTTCTATGTTTTTCTATTATTAGATTATTCTTTTTAGATTTTTATATTCTTTTTACGACATGCTCTTTTTTCCATTCATTACCTTTCAGGATCAGTCGCGGTCTTATAAACTCTACCAATAGTCTAGACGAATTTCTTCATCCAAATGTGTAAAAGATCATAGTCGCAATTAAAAGCCGAGTACTCTACCGTTGAGTTAGCAACCCGTATCAATATGAAGTGTAGATATGATCGAAATAAAAAAAGAAAAATTCAGCAAAATCATCCATTTTCCTAAAGTGAAGGAAAGAGCCAATAGGGAATGGGGATAAAAAAGATCTATTTAGATACGATCAAATTATATTTGTTTGATACGCCATTGTCAATATGAATTAACTTTTGATTTTTATCAAACAAATTTAAAGAAATTATATGTAAATTTGTGTTGGATTAGCACAACATAAAGAATAAAACTTTGAGTGGAAAAAAAAGGAGGAAAAGGTATAGATAGAAAGGCTTTCTTTAATAAAAAAAAGAAAGATACAATACAAATACAAGAAGAAAGATTACCCCCCTTGTTGGGGGGTTCCACAAAAATAAGAAAAATAAGAATAAAATAAGTATAAATAGAACAAGAAAAAAAGAAATTTTGAATAAAGAATTAAACAAAGATAGGTACTAGTTATCCTATCCTTTTTTTATTCATGATTCTTGTTTTTATTTTCTTTTTTTCTCAAAAGAAACTCGAAATTCTTTAAAGAATTCTGCCTTGCTTAAAATATCAGAAACAGTTCCTGTAGGTTGAGCACCTTTTTCAAGGAAATATAAGATAGCAGGAACATTTGAATAAGTTTGATTCTTTATCGGATCATAAAAACCCACTTTTTGAAGATCTCTTCCTTCTCTTCGGGATCGAACATCAATTGCAACGATTCGATAGATGGCTCATTGGGATAGATGTAGATAAAAGATGCCCCCCTAGAAACGTATAGGAAGTTTTCTCCTCATACGGCTCAAGAAAAAATGATTCTCATTTCTATAATTTCTATTTCTATCTATATAGATAGAAATAGACTATATAGATAGAAATAGAAAGATAAAAGGATCTATAAAGAATTAGACTGAAATTTTAGCCTTTTTTTTTCCTCTTTACAAAAAAATAAATTTCATTTATACTCCTAACTCAAGTTGGATATTTTTAAAAGAGTTCGAAAGGAAATCCTTATAATTTCTTGAGCTGTCTCTAACCTCTTTTTTTGTCTATTTTCGGATCTCTTTTTTTTACTCATTCTGATCCAATTGTTGAGACAAGTTAAAATAGTGTTTCCTTGTTCCGGAATTTGTTGTCTTTGCTTTGCACTTTGTTAAATCATTGGGTTTAGACATTACTTCGGTGATCCTTACTCCTTTTCAAAAAGGCAGCAACATACCTTTTGTTTTTTGTTCTTTCTATGGAAAAGGTAAAAATCATATGAAAGATTTCTTCCTTTGTGATACACTCTTGATCGAAACAGTTTGAAAATTTAGACAAATTTGATTTTTTTTCATTTCAAACTTATTCAATTTTGAACCTCTCCTTTTATCTATATTTACTATATTTAGATATTGATGATATATTGACAAAGTTGGTCTAACTTATTGATTGTAACTAACCCTAGATTATTACCCCGATAAAAGAATCAATCATTTTTGCTCGAGCTCCATCATATGCTATACCTTTATATACCATTAGTATCCAACCCAAGACAAATTAAATCAGGTTCCTAGCAGAACAAATTATGTCGAGACAAGAGCATCTTCATTCGTATAGAAGATGGTGGATGTCAGAATCCACAGCCAATCATGTCCTTCAAGTCGCACGTTGCTTTCTACCACATCGTTTCAAACGAAGTTTTACCATAACATCCCTCTCATTTTATTTTAAAATTGGAACCGTATGCAATTGATTCAATATGGAATCATGAATAGTCATTGGCTGAACCGATACATAAAAATCTACACTTATATACTTATAGATTAAGTCTTTATCCGGAAAAGTTTTCACTTAAAATTACCCCATATTTTCTCATATGAATAATATCACATTAAAAAAAACAAATCAGTTTTAAGCAAACTTATTTAGATCTTCAACAGATCTTTCAGGATTGTCCATCATAAACTCTTTTTCTTAAAAAAAAATGAGAAACCTCAAAAAAAGCATTTGGCTTTACTTTCATTCAAATGAAAAAGAAATCCCCATGAATGGATAAAAGTTTTTCTTTAACTAAATATAAATACTAAATAATCTACTAAACTATACTAAATAATCTACTAAACTAAATATTTCATTTCAATATTCATAAAGAAATATTCAATTATAGTCAATTCTAATCAATTATAGAATAATAAGAGAATCTGAAATAATAAGATATTCTTAATAAGAAAAATATACAAATACACAATATATATTCTTATGTAATAATTGTAATAATTATGTATTTATGTATGAATATATTCTAATATATTCATATTTTTAATATATTCATATTTTCTCATTTTTTATTTCTATTTATGAAATATGATTTTATGATTCGAATATTAGGATTTCCTTTTTTTTACCATCTCTAATTGAATCTGATTTTCATTTAATTTAAAACAGAGAGATAGTTTGAGAATAAAGTTTCTTTGTTTTCATTATTATGGAGTATAAAAAGTCTCGTGTAAGGTAAGATCAAAGAGAAAATCAGAATCCTCGGATTCTGATCTTTTCGCATCCATCTCCATCATATAAAACAAAGAATCGTTAACGAAAGTAATCAAGAATATTTAAGAAAAAAATACTTTAGTAAAAAGTAAAAAAAAAATAGGATTCTAAGAATGATTCTTAGAATTCAGATTGGATAACATTGTATCCAACATTAAACAGAAAATTATTGAATGAAATTTTCAATTTCAATCGAGAAGAATCTTTCGTTTCTGATGCGAACGATCTGGGACGGAAGGATTCGAACCTCCGAGTAACGGGACCAAAACCCGTTGCCTTACCGCTTGGCCACGCCCCATTTCCATTTGGTCTAAGAAAAACTAAGATAAATATTGGTTATTCGTCAATAACCAACCAAAAGAAATATAGGACGTGTTGTCCCTAGGATTCAACAGAATCTATATAGAATATCTAGAATCAAAAAGATTAATTGATCATTACTTATAATTAAACTAAGATATTGTATGAAAATAGAATTCCTTGTATTCTTATTTGATTGGAAAATATAAGGAAGGATTCTTGATTGGGGAGAAATCAAAGAAAAATAAGAATTTATTTATTTTATCTACCTTTTTATTTTAAATTTTCCCTCAGAAAAACAACTCAATCCAATCTGATAATTTATTCTTCAATTTAATTTGAATCTTTAACTTTAAGAACAAAAAAAGAATATTTGTTATGCTTAATATCTTTGGTTTAATTTGTATCTGTCTTAATTCTACCCTTTATTCGAGTAGTTTTTTATTCGCCAAATTGCCCGAGGCTTATGCCTTTTTCAATCCAATTGTAGACGTTATGCCGGTTATCCCTTTACTATTTTTTCTCTTAGCCTTTGTTTGGCAAGCTGCTGTAAGTTTTCGATAAAAATTAAATCTCTATTCAATTCATAATTTATTTGATAAAAAAAAGATGAGATTTTATTCTGAAAATCAATAATAAATAAGATTTAGATAAGTCTGGACATTAGGAACCCTCGATTCAAAAAGCAAAATTCTCTGGTATTTTCTATTGAAATTTCATTTGAATATTGAATAAGGGAAAGGGAAGGGGCGATGATCTTTATCTTTTCTTTAAAAAGCTAATAAGCTTATTTCTTTTGTTCTAACCTTTCCTTTATAAGATCCCATACCCCATAAAATTAACTAATTATAGATATGGATATGGCAAGAAATCTTTGGTAACGAAAAATATGAATCTTATTACATTAGAAAGAAATTCGTGAAAATAAATGAAAAAAAAAACTTACTTTTTTTTTTCATCTTTAGAGCGTCATATCAAAATAGTGTTCAAAATAGTGTATAGTGTGTGTCGTAAAATAGGTGATCTATTTCCTTAAAAAAAAATGATCTTATCTTATCTTGGAGATTTGTAATGCTTACTCTTAAACTATTCGTTTACACAGTAGTAATATTCTTTGTTTCTCTATTCATCTTCGGATTCTTATCTAATGATCCGGGGCGTAATCCTGGGCGTGAAGAATAAAAAGAATAAAAAAAGAGATGAGATTCGTTTTTACTTTTTCCTTAATTTTTTCATAGGTAAATGTATAAAGAAATGGAATAGATGTTAGATAAAGATAAAAGATTCATAAAAAAGAATGATCGAAAATTCTTCTAATTCTAAAATCTCAAGTGATTTAGGGGGGTCGGAGAGAGAGGGATTCGAACCCTCGGTACGAATAATTTGTACAACGGATTAGCAATCCGACGCTTTAGTCCACTCAGCCATCTCTCCCCATTACAAATTGGGGATTTATCATGTGATTTAAAACGTGAAATCAAGATTGAGAACAATTTTTCTTTTACTTCAATGATTCGAAAAATATTTCTCCAATAGTCCAATAGAAAGAATACCTTACTTCTTTTATTTTGTACAAAACAAAAGGTTCATTTCCCCGGCCTGGTTAAGTATAAGTACTGGCCGGGCCAGTACTTCTTTTGTTCCGACAAAGAAAAATTGTTATTTAAACAAGAAGAGTAATTTTCATTCCCATTCCTAATTATTAGAAATTAAATAAGATTCTAATAGATAGATTATCTTAGAAATTCTTTAAAAAATTAGATATAGATATTAGATAGATATATCTATATCTAAATTAATAATAAATATAATTAAATTAATAATAAATATAATTAATATATTAAATTAAGAATTAATTTCTAATATATTCTAGATTTTCATTTTCTATATATTTCCTAATTTCATATTAGAGATTCTATTTCTATTCTTAGTATATTTAGTATATTCTAGTAATTTATAATTTAGAGCTAGTAATTTAGAGTCTAAATTAGAAATGAGTCTAAATTTAAATTAGAGAATATTTAGTCTTTATAGCTTTTAGTAAAAATAGTAAAAAATAGTAAAAGTGTTCTAGTACTAGTAACAGTAGTAATAGTATATACTAATATAGTACTAATAGTTTTAATTTTTACTAATATTTTTCGTCTTTCTTTTTTTATTCTTAAATAAAAAATTTATAAAATTAGGAAATTAATTAATGGAAAACAAATTTCATTCTAATGAAAATTGAAGTTCATTATTCTATTCATCTTAATAATTTACTTAAGAAGTCTTAACAAGAAATAATAAAGAAGTATTAAGATATAAAAGAAATATATCTGATAAGAGAAAGAATATCAAATAGAAAACACATATTTATAAAATGATACTAGTGATACTAGAAATCATTTACTTGTTCAAAGCAAAGGACAAGCTTGAAAGTTTGAGGCCCAATTTACCCGAATTCAGAAAAGTGGAACAAAATACGTGTTAATGCTGGAATTTTCATGATTCTGATGCTATCTTGACTGCGTCTAATTACTTTGTTTGTTGGACAAAAGGTCCATTTATATCCAATAATGAATATGTAGCGGGTATAGTTTAGTGGTAAAAGTGTGATTCGTTCTATTAACAACTTCAATAGTTAAGGGATCTTTCCTTTTTTTTTCATATTCCGATAAAAAACTTTATTTCTTAAAAAGATTTAATACTTTACCCCTCAATAAAACATTTGAGGAAAGAATATACATTATCACGATTTCTATCCAAAAGGCAATCAA